CACTGAGTTAAAGGGGCCCTTTAACTAACAGAATTCCCGAATGAGTCGCTATGCGGATAAGCTATCTCCCTATATTACATAATATAATAAGTTATTATAGACTATACTATAGAATCAAGTAAATTCATAGCGACTAATGATTTTGTGATCTTTTTAAACTATCACTTCAATGAATCAAGGCGACCCTCGTTTTTCTTTTCTTAAATCGATGATACCTATCAAAATAAAAAGAACTTGATATATATACCTACCGGTTCGACATAGATCCAAGATATTTCATTAACTTATGTGCTGGAGAAGTGCGATTTGTCCCCTTAATTAATAAAAAAACAAAATTTCAAAAATTTTATGGATCGCGGATTTTGCTTTTCTGGTTTATTACGAAGGCACCTTTCTTTTCAAAATCAAAACGAATGAATCAATAAAGTTGAAGAAGGGGAGTTGAAAGTTGTATTTTGATTTTGGGGTGTGGTGTATAAACCATTCCACAAACCTTCCCCCTCCTATTTAGTTCTATTAGTTCTAGTTATAAGAAATTCAATATTTAATCAAAACTATTTCTTTTTATTTCATATTGAATTTCGATTTTATATTCATTTTGACGTTTTGAAATTCGAATATATTCTAATAACTAATCAAAAGAAATATATAATATGTATAATGAGAATGCCTTTCTATGTCGAATCAAATGGAATGTCGGTTAGAATTAAGGATTCATAAATAGGAATGACGAACCAAAAAACTCTACGGAATAGTGCAGGCCAGAAGGATCCCTTGGAGCGAATCATATTCTTACATTCGATTGACTCTATTGACAATTTTGAAAAACTGTTGATACTATGCTTATAGTATGATGGCGGTCTGACACGTATGCCCCCATCGTCTAGCGGTTCAGGACATCTCTCTTTCAAGGAGGCAGCGGGGATTCGACTTCCCCTGGGGGTAGGGTACTATAAAAGGAAGTTGAGCGTGCATCATCAATAAGCCTAACATTGAAAATGGAATTGGTTTTTCCTGGGTCGATGCCCGAGCGGTTAATGGGGACGGACTGTAAATTCGTTGGCAATATGTCTACGCTGGTTCAAATCCAGCTCGGCCCAAGAATTCGCTCAAAGACCGTGAAATGCAAATTTTTGTCTTCCCGAACTATGATATGTGGGAATAAAAGAATTCCATTTTTCTATATATCTACCTGCTCGAATTATTTGGAACAAAAAATTCGGATCTAGATAACTAGATAATATAATGATCGAGATTGATATCATTATCTGTAAATATAAAGAAAGTCTAAGGAAACGAAAAAAAAGAAATCTTTTTTATCGAAAGATTGATTATCAATCGATTTTCAATTAGGGAAAGGATCACTAGTCATGTAATTTGTGTCGCTATCATTCAAAAGAACGTGCAGAGCCGTGCCGATATCACTATCTAACCCGTGTTTCTGTTACAACACGAAAAAAAATAGGTTTGAATTCAATCCTAAAAGTATTGATGCGGTATACCTAATTTCCTGGGATTGTAGTTCAATTGGTCAGAGCACCGCCCTGTCAAGGCGGAAGCTGCGGGTTCGAGCCCCGTCAGTCCCGACGGATCAAATAAACACATCAACTCATTTATTCATTTGCATTTTATGGGAAAAGAGGTACAACGAAATGAATAGAATTTCAGTCATTCAACCTTATGAATTTTTTTCTTTTTTCGTTATTTCTCATCAAACCCAAACAAATAGATCAATTTTCGGTACTTCAACTAGTACCTATTGGTGGGAAGAAAGATATAATTTTCTTAGTCCAATTAGTGGTAACATCATATTCCGGATTCAAAGGGATAGCGTACTGCGTCTGGTCTTTTCATTTATTGCTTCTATTTAATGGGATAGATAGAGTCTCAGACGTTTTTCGGGAGCACATACACAACTAGAATTCTTGTCTTGTACACTACAAAATGGAACCGGAATTTGGCTTTTTCACATTTTTCTTTTTCTTGTAAGAAAATTATATCATAAAAAAAGGAGTTTCGAGTTTAACCCCCTCCCCCCTTTCATTTGACTTCTATTGTTGTTATTTTTTATGGGGTCAATGCAATGTAAGTGGAAAACGGTCAGATGATATTTCATTCGCTGATTGTCCAAAGAAGACGGCAGGTTGGATAAAGAATGGAATGGAAAAGAATAATAAATAAAAAGATTTCTTGATTCGATTACGTATTCTATTTTTTATTGAGTATGGATAAAGGATCTTCCTATGTTATACTATTCAATTCGCGACGACGAAGTGATTTGATAGCCCAGATATTGTTATTCATAATATTGATGCGATTCAATATCATCAAGATGTAATTCATTCCGTTGAATTTACAGTCTAAATTTTTATTATCTCTATGGGATTAAATCCCGAGTTATTGCGAAGTAAAAACCAATCAGATTATGGAAGTAAATATTCTCGCTTTTATTGCTACTGCACTCTTCATTCTAGTTCCTACAGCTTTTTTACTTATCATATATGTAAAAACGGTCAGCCAAAACAATTAATTTGAATGAAACTTGACTTCTTAGGTCTTTCTCAATGAGAATGATTTAATAAATAAACAAAAAATAAACAAAGGATTCAAATTTTGTTTCTTTAATCTTCAATTAAATATGCAGGCTAGAATCAACAGTCTTCTGTGAGATTTTTGATAATATGGTAGAAAGATTGATATATTTCTTTCTACCATACTATCCTATTATAAAAGAAGTAAAAAGTATCTGGGCAGCGGCGACCATTTAAGAAAAAAAAGCCAGTAATCTTGAATCTTTTTTTAGCATTCCAAAGAAGTACTTGATTGAGTCGATAACAGAAGGGATTGTAGGAACTTCTTCCAATTTAGAAAAGGAGCAGTAAACCCTACCAATTTGTAACACTTGAATCACGATATGAGATGAGTCGATGTCGATAAAGTATAAATCCAATTTATACAACAATAAAGCAAGAGGTGAGTACACAATATGTGACTCGCCCGGAACAAGATTTGATTATGCGTAGTATCTTGTTGAACAACCACTGTGTATATGTTCTTTACCCTAGAAAGTATGCATCCGCTTACTAACAGACCACTTTTCTTTACTTTAAAGAGGCAAACAAATCAAATACAAATAAGAAAAAGTGGTCTGTTGTTACTCATTGTCCCTATATAAGTCTGATAAGAAAGTCTGATAAGAGCCCTGCGGCGAAATAGAGAATTTTTGAAAAGAAAAATGTCTTACCACCCCCACCCTTATCCCCTTCCGAAATACTGGGAATCATTGAAATATCTGTTTGATTAACATTATTCTCATTTTAAAAGTTAAAGTTCAAATAAAACGCTTTGTAAAATGATCTATAAAACAATGCATAAAGTTTGATTACTTACCGCAATTACATTAATAGGACTTCTAAAGTCCACTTCTTCCCCATACTACGAGTGAAAGGGAAAAAGTAAAGACTACCATTAAAGCAGCCCAAGCGAGACTTACTATATCCATGTGAATTATGTCCCCTATCTCTATGAATATGAAGGAATTCTTCCATTCTTGTTCACTAATAATAGTGAAATCCGGGGTGTATAGTCAAAAGGGGATTCTTACCCCAAACTCTTTTTTTAATGACCCAATCCAATAAATGCACTTAGACTACATTTTGATACAAATTTTCTTATCATTATGATTTCGAGTAGGATTGGGAAAGGTTAAGCACAAGCAAAATATGCAATGACCCCCGTGGCCGGGGGAGTCTTATTAATATAGCATGTAGGAATAAAAAGACCTATTCTTTGGTTACCCTCCATAATTCATTCATAAAAAAACGGAATGGAATAACAACTAGATTATATAATTATATAACCAAGGTAGATCATTATCTATCACACATATACCTATATTCTTTCTTTTCACATTTGATCTTTTTCTGTAAAAAAATGGAGAGACAGTCGATTAGAATCTTGGCCGGGGGTTACTGAACAGAAGTTTTTTTGCCACTTTTTATTTTTATATTGAATTATACAATCAAATATTGGTCGAATATCTGATCAAAGACAGTCGTGACTTTGTAGACTCAAGTAATTTCTCCACAATGACTAATAGTGAGACTCCCTTTTGGTTATCCAATCGAAGTTCTAATTAAAGGCTCGGTCAGTAACTATTCCATTAGTTGTGTGCGGGTTATCAAGACTTCTCGACTCCTTTGATAATACGAAAATACTTTTTTGAATTCTAGACAAAAAAAGTGACAGATCTTTGGAGAACCTCCATATGCTTTGAATCAAGCGCGTAGCAGCCGCCGCCCCCCTGTTAGGGAAGGTTAGTTATATCAATAAAAAAATAAGGGCTTTTTGGTCTTTTGTTAATCAGGCGACACCCGGATTTGAACCGGGGAAAAAAGGATTTGCAGTCCTCCGCCTTACCGCTCGGCCATGTCGCCAAAAAACAAAAAAAATAGATGACCATATTACCCCCTTTTTGGTTTGGGGTGGATTACTGAACTTCTTTTTTTTACTTGCATCTTGAATACCATTTGCCTTAACCAAAAGAAACCATTCCTTTTTTATTAGATCCACCCCTTCGATTGATTTATAGTATCGCCAAATACGAAATACCTAAAAACTTCCTCTATCCTTTCGATTGAAACGGACATTTTTGGCTTTCCGTCACAAAAAAATTCATTCAAAATTTGAACCATTAACTATTGACTTGTGACTTGACTGTGAATTCATGAATGATTCTTAGATTTAGATCTCAAATTATGTTTCCCTAATGACATAAGAAAGTCAAAATAATAACCAATTTTTCTTGATTCTTTTCAATAATAAAATCTTTCTTAATTTCCACGTTTATCAATTTCGATTATATAATAAAAAGTTTATATATGTAAAGCAAATACCGTAACCAGAACAGAACTTACCCAGATATATAATATATAATTGGCTATTAAAAAAATAGAATCTATGATGCACACAGCGAATTATCAGAAAATATCGTCCTTCCA